GATATTCCTTGCTCATTATCAGACAATTACTTATTCACAAACCCCGTGTGGGGCTAATAGTTCTCATTTCCCATCTCATGGAAAACCCTTTTCGCTCCGCTTAGCCCTACCCCCTTCTAGGGGTATTTTAGTGATAGGTTTTATAGGAACTGGACGATCATATTTTGTCAAATACCGAGTGACAAACTCCTATGTTCCTTTCATTACGGTATTTCCGAACAAGTTCCTGGATGACAATAAAGGTTATCTTATTGATGATATCGATATTGATGATAGTGACGATATCGATATTGATGATAGTGACGATATCGATGATGACCTTGATACGGAGCTGCTAACTATGCCGAATGTGCTAACTATGTATATGACGCCGAAAATAGACCGATTTGAGATCACCCTTCCATTAGAATTAGCAAAAGCAATGTCTCCTTGCATAATATGGATTCCAAACATTCATGATCTGTATGTGAATGAGTCGAATTACTTATCCCTCGGTCTATTAGTGAACCATCTCCCCAGGGATTGTGAAAGATGTTCCACTAGAAATATTCTTGTTATTGCTTCGACTCATATTCCCCAAAAAGTGGATCCCGCTCTAATAGCTCCGAATAAATCAAATACATGCATTAAGATACGAAGGCTTCTTATTCCACAACAACGAAAGCACTTTTTCATTCTTTCATATACTAGGGGATTCCGCTTGGAAAAGAAAATGTCCCATACTAATGGATTCGGGTCCATAACCATGGGTTCCAATGCACGAGATCTTGTAGCACTTACCAATGAGGTCCTATCAATTAGTATTACACAAAAGAAATCAATTATAGACACTAATACAATTAGATCAGCTCTTCATAGACAAACTTGGGATTTGCGATCCCAGGTAAGATCCGTTCAGGATCATGAGATCCTTTTCTATCAGATAGGAAGGGCTGTTGCACAAAATGTACTTCTAAGTAATTGCTCCATAGATCCTATATCTATCTATATGAAGAAGAAATCATGTAAGGAAGGGGATTCTTATTTGTCCAAATGGTACTTCGAACTTGGAACGAGCATGAAGAAATTAACGATACTTCTTTATCTTTTGAGTTGTTCTGCCGGATCGGTCGCTCAAGATCTTTGGTCTCCACCCGGACCCGATGAAAAAAATTGGATCACTTCTTATGGATTCGTTGAGAATGATTCTGATCTAGTTCATGGCCTATTAGAAAGCGCTCTGGTGGGATACTCACGGACAGAATGCAGTCAGTTTGATAATGATCGAGTGACATTGCTTCTTCGGTCCGAACCAAGGAATCAGTTAGATATGATGCAAAATGGATCTTGTTCTATCGTTGATCAGAGATTTCTATATGAAAAATACGAATCGGGGTTTGAAGAAGGGGAAGGAGAAGGAACCCTCGACCTGCAACAGATAGAGGAGGATGAGGATTTATTCAATCACATAGTTTGGGCTCCTAGACTATGGCGCCCTCATGGCAATCTATTTGATTGTATCGAAAGGCCCAATAAATTGGGATTTCCCTATTGGGTCAGGTCATTTCGGGGCAAGAAGATCATTTATCATAAAGAGGATAAGCTTCAAGAGAATGATTCGGAGTTCTTGCAGAGTGGAACCGTGCAGTACCAGACACGAGATAGATCTTCCAAAGAACAAGGGTTTTTTCGAATAAGCCAATTCATTTGGGACCCTGCAGATCAATTCTTTTTCCTATTCAAAGATCAGCCCTTTGTCTCTGTGTTTTCACGTCGAGAATTTTTTGCAGATGAAGAGATGTCAAAGGGACTTATTACTTCCCAAACAAATCCTCCTACATCTATATATAAACGCTGGTTGATCAAGAATACGCAAGAAAAGCACTTCGAATTGTTGATTCATCGCCAGAGATGGCTTAGAACTAATACTAATAGTTCATTATCTAATGGATCTTTCCGTTCTAATACTCTATCCGAGAGTTATCAGTATTTATCAAATCTGTTCCTATCTAATAACGGAACGCTATTGGATCAAATGACAAAGACATTGTTGAGAAAGAGATGGCTTTTCCCGGATGAAATGAAACATTTGATTCATGCACCAGGAGAAAGATTTCCCATTCCTTAGCCGGAAAGATATGTGGCCGTGAAAGAGGGATTAAGTGGAACAGAATTGACCGGGTGGTAGAGTCGTGGAAACACTTGTTTATTCCATATTTTGGACCTTAGCTCCATGGAGCAATATGCTACTGCTGAAACATGGAACAATTGAAATCTTAGATCAAAACACTATGTATGGATGGTATGAACTGCCTAAACAATAATTCTGGAACGGCGAACAACCAGAATGGAACGGCGAACAACCAGAACCTATTACTCACTACATCAAACAATTTCCATTAATGAAACATGTAAATCCATTGGAAAATAAAAAATGCGCATGTCCGATGAAATGGTTGTTGCTATCTGCTCCAATAACGAATCATTGGTTTAACTGAATAACTAAATAAAATAGATAGAC